ACTATACTACCAACACACCCACCAAGGATAAGAATAATACGCTAATCAGCACTTTCCTAGACACAACGGGCCTTCTCCTGACTCTTACAAAAGATTCAGTCATATAGTTAACTATCAAACGCAAGTAATAGATAAACCTCATAACAGATATTAATATTATAATATAAAATAAAATTCTATACAGACCTACCCCTACATATATTATCTTAAATTTTATAATAAACCCTAAAAGGGGTGGAAACCCAGACACAACAACCATTAATCTCCTCAAAAGGCTATTACTAGAATAAATGTCCCAACTAAATACAACTATCAATAAAATTAGTATATACATACCTGCATAAAAGATAAACACCCTTCTATCTATAAACAATATCAAAGTTATTCATGACCTATGCACCAAAGAAGAATAAGCTATTAACCCCCTAAAAGTATTCACAACCAGCCCACCTATACACCCTAAAAACACCCTAAAAAGTACAGATATTAACATCATCCATTCGACCGTTCAGCCTCAACCAATCAACATAAAGACCAAGTAAAAAGGAATAAACTTCTGAAGAAGCAAAACTAACAAAAACATTATTCCTTTTAATTCTACAATCACTTTAATCATGTAGGCTTGAAATGGAAATAAACCTAACTTCATAAAAACAGCCAATATTAAAATGGCACTTTGCCCCCCCAACCATCCTAATAATATTAATAAAGAAGATCTGGACTGATAAATATAATATTCCATAAGAACTCCCAACTTTACATCAAAAAAGTATATTAAAGATAGTCCAATTATCAACCTCAATTCCATCATTACCCATGCCCAAATGAACCTACCACCTATAAAAGCACCAAAAATTAATACTATATACAACAATATAGCCATCCATTTAAACCATCTTCTTACCATTAAATCTAATTTAGAATTGAACTAAATCTTGATAAATTAGTAATAAATCAAGTACCTATAGACTTATGTGAGTGGTTAACACCGAAAAGAGAGTAACAATCTCTATAAACCCACAAGTAGTAGACCAGCTAACTTATAAACCGTAATTATAAACGATTATTTCGACAACTACTAACCTTAATTATCTAATAATAGCAAATTATTTAGTTTATTTAACCTATAAGGTAACATACTAAACCAATATAATAATATAAATAATATTAATCAAACAACGTCTACAAAATGTCAGTATCACATTGAAATTTCTAACCCTGAATAGCTTAATGATGTTCTTCAATTAACAGATACTACTAAAGCAATAACATTAATTATCACTCCTAATAAAACATGGGACCCATGAAATATTGTTAATGTATAAAATATTCTGGGCATTATTCCTCCTCTTAAAACCATACCTAAATTCCTGTACTCATGCCACTGTAACAACAAGAACACCACCCCCAGTAGAATAGCCACCATATAGCCTATTACAAACCCCTTAAAATCCCCTAAGTAAATCGCCCTATGAGCTCAAGTGATGCCCACTCCAGACCTAAGCAGTACAACTCTAATAAGTAGGGGCATATCTATTACATCCACTTCTACACCACTAACATTATGTCACACAAATCCACTGCCGACCCTTCCTTCTAAAGAAACCTGCAACAGCACTCAAAAAAGACCAGCAAACAATATAGCCTCCGATAGAATAATCAGCAAAACCCCTATCCTGTCAAAAGTTTTATCCTGCTCTCTCCTGTACCCTAAAACATTTAGCTCAAAACACCTATCTAAGACCCAACCTACCACTGATAGAATTAAAACAATCATATAAACAACCAGCCCTCACAGCCCTTGAACAGCAATACCTAAAATTAAATTAAAAATTCTCAAAGAAACTAAAATAGGCCATACTCTACCACTAATCACATATACTGGATTGTAACTCCACATAAAACCCTACCCCTGAAAACTTGCAATTTTCTATTGTTACTCAACTAAAGGTTTAATTTGTGACCACCCATCGAAGATAATCAATCATAGAGACAACTTCTACAACAATCGGTATAAAAGAATGATTGACCCCACACAGCTCAGAACACTGCCCATACATAACCCCAGGAACAATAAGACTTACAGTGGCTTGATTGATAATCCCAGGAATAGCGTCCACTTTAACACCCAATGATGGAAGGTCTCATGAATGGATCACATCTGCAGATGTGATCAATAACTGAACAGAACTAAATAATGGTAATACTAGGCGATTATCTACATCTAACAAACGATACACTACGTCATCACCTTGTCTAGTCATATAAGAATTATACCTAACCTCACCCCCTAAATATGTCTCATACTCCCAATATCACTGATGCCCCACCACTTTAACGATCAAATCTACAATCTTACCTTCATCGTACATATACAACAACACCATAGAAGGATAGGCTATAAACCCCAATAACATCAAAGGCAAAACCGTTCAAATAAATTCCACCATCACCCTCTCCATGTCCCAAACATTAATTATATTCACAATCAACTCATTAACAAGCAATCTTAAAACAAACCAAACCACCACCAGTCTTAACACTGTCATATAATCATTAAACTCTACTAACTTCTCCATAAACACACTAAATCCATCAAACATGCTTACTCGACCCCACTCTATCACTATTGATATTAACCTTAAAGCCTTCAACTTCACACTCTATTAAGCTAAACCAACAAATCCACCTTCCAGTTGACTCACTATGTTACGACTTACTCCTCTAAAAGGAATTGACGGGCAATATGTACTTATTATTGATTAATTCAACCTTCCAATAATTTACTTGTAAATTCTCTATAGGCTATCATATCTAATAACCACTTAAATCTAAGACTCACTCCACCTCATCTATAACCCCTACATTTATTTATTACAGATCCTAAAAGTACCTAAACAATCATACAAGAAGCTACAAAATAAGTGTATAATCAGGTTTATTATCCTATTAATGTACAAGCCCCTCTACTATTAAATAATACCGCCAAATTTTTTAATTACTTCATCTAATGCTATCTTTACTAGAATTACCTGGGTTTCTAATCCAAATCATTTCCCCTAACTTACGATTAATTTCTCATAAAAATATTATCAAATTTCACCCCTAAATATTTCACTAATTTTTAGTATCACCTATTTAAGGACCTATCTCTCGTCTAACCGCAACCGCTGGCACGCTCTTAATCAACCATTTCTGCATACTTAAAATTTTATTTCTAAAATTTAATTTGACTTATAAACCTTACATTTCATCTAAAAAATTTTAGAATAAAAAGTTAACAATATCCTTAATAAATCAAAAATTAATAATAATTTAAGAGGATAAACATCTTAGAAATATGAGTTCTAAAGCTTTGTTAGCCTACCCTTAAATTTCAAAAATTTTTTCTTTTATTGTGTAAAACTTAACTCTACTGTTTTCGTATAATAAAAAAAACATTTTTAAAAATCATCTTTTTTGAAAGTTGCAACGTTAGTTCGTTGACATCAAAAAATTTCTCCTACATCAATGAAACTCCCCCCTTTTTTTACTTAATTTTAAAAACACAAAAAATTACCACCACTTACCTCACAGCCTATCTGACCCCCCCTCCCAATTCAACTACAGTGCAAAATTCGCCAAAAATCATACTTATGTACAGTGAGCATTTTACAATTTAAAACCTCGATCACCATCAATATACCACACTGCCCTCAGTCTCCACAAAACTAAATAACTCTGAAGCTTCCACTACCTCTACTTCATTCCACTCAATACATGCAAAAATTTCAAGTAAAATTAAACCTTAGCTATCATTCAAAATTCTATAGGCCTTAAGCTTAAATTTAACATCAATAAATCTCGTTGATCCGACACTATAAACCCAATCTATATTAAAATTTCACAAAAATAATTCACCCATCTCTCCATTCATCCTTAACCTTTCAAATTATAGGCTAATTATAATAGTAGAAGAAATGAAGATAATCAAAACAACAGGCAAAAACACGCACCACCTCATATTCATTAACAAGTCATAACGATATCGAGGGTAAGTCAATCGCCACCACAAAAACATCATTATTAACCTTAATCTCATAAAAACCACCAACCCTGACATCTCAATAGAGAAAAACAAATACACCCTTAAAACCCTATATAACGCCATAATTCCATATTCTCCCAAAAATAGTATAGCAAATAATACAGACCCATACTCCACATTAAACCCAGATACCAACTCAGACTCCCCCTCTATAAAGTCCATAGGGGCCCGATTACTTTCCACCACACACACCACCCACCAAATAATAAGAACCGGAAAATGATACACAGCCAACCCTATTCTATTAGGCTCAAAACAATACCCTTCTATAAACACTAAAATTACAATTAAACCTATTAAAATCTCATAAGAAACCATTTGCGCCAACCCACGTATCGCCCCAATAGCCCCAAACTTGGAACCTCTATATACCCTTAATATAAAATCCACTACCACTATAAAACCTACAAATAATAAGAAAACATAAACAAAATACGGGAACCCCTTCATACCAAACAAAGAAAGCCTAAGCACCCACAAGCACATCATCACCCCAAACACTAACATGGGAAAGTACAGGTAAATCCCAGAATCTCTATTTTTTAGAGAAACAAATGATTTTATCATTAATTTCACCCCATCCAATAAAGGTTGCCCTAATCCTATAAACAACGACTTATTAGGACCTTTACGTAATTGCCCATATCCTAAAACCTTCCGTTCCACTATAGTAAAGTAAGCAACTAACAATAAAACTGCAACCAACATTACCAACTCCGACACTACTATACGCACTCCACTCTCCACTTAACCGTCCCCTGTCAATAAATCAATAATGTCATTATAAACACAGATGTAAAATAACTAAAAGTCATAAACTTACCCATCATCTCAAAAGGAAACTCTACCACACGCCCCCCCAAAAAAGTCAACCCAACAAATCTTCATACTAACACTCACACTGCTGCCCCTCTACCTCACACTGCTGAATATCTTCCCACCCTATATCGACAAGGCACGCTAAACAAAATCAAAATAACCATTCTCAAAACTATCATCACTACACCACCTATTTTACTTGCAATAGATCGAAGAACACAATAAGCATACAAAAAGTACCATTCAGGTTTGATATGAGAAGGAGTCTTCACAAAACTACACTCCTCAAAATTCACCCTATCTAACACCATAAAAGGATCTATCAAAACAAAAATCACATACAATCACACTAAACCCACAATACCTCAAATGTCCTTATAAGAATATAAAACATGAAAACTTAACATATCCAACTTCCTAGGACACCCTACAGGGTTAGATCTTCCACTCTCATGCAAATTAATTAAATGGACCACAACTAAAACAACAATTAACAAAGACAACATATAATGAAACCTAAAAAACCGAATCAAAGTAGAATCACCAACTGAAAAAGACCCTCACAATCACCAAGATAACATCCTGCCCACATAAGGCACCGCTGTCACTATTCTCGTAATTACCGTAGCAGCCCAAAAAGACATTTGCCCCCAAGGTAAAACATATCCTAAAAAAGACACCATACTTAACCCTAGCACAATCAATACGCCCACCAATCACACCCTAGCTAGCTTAAAGGACCCATGTCACAACCCCCGAAAAACATGCATATACACTAACAACATTATCAAAGAAGCCCCCGACCTGTGAACATAACGAACCACCCAACCATAATTAACATCCATCATAATCCTAACAACAGAAGCAAACGATACACCTGCCCCACATGAATAAAATAATGACAAGACAAACCCCGAAATCAACTGAACCACTAAACACATACCCAACATAGAACCAACACCCCACAAATAATTAATAGAAACTGGTACAGGAAGACTGAATAAGAAATTATCCACTACCCCATAATAAAGCTTTATACTCTTCACTCACACTACTGTACCCTCAAGCCCCCAAAGCCTGTATTCTCAAAACTCTAGCATGAATTAACAGGAAACCCATAAACAAAACTTAAATTTGACTCACTACTCTGACATGTTAATTACAATAATAACCCCATTAAAAACATAAAAGAAATAGCATACACCAACAATCTCTTGTATAAAGAAGACCATACAATCGCCCTAGAGGACTCTACTCCGACCATCCCTACTAACTCTATCAAATAGTCAGACCACAGCATATCCATCTTAACTACTACCGTAAAGATCTTTATACTTCAAAATAATCATACTTCAGTAAACAAATCAGCCCAAAACCCATTACTCACTAAAAACACCACTTTTACACCTCAAACTCCCACAACCACCAACCCTATAAACAAGTACATAAACAGTATCTCTGACACAAGTCTCTCTACTACTATCAAGCCCCTCCTCAAAGCTTGAACTACCACTCAACCAATTACTATTCTCAACCCTCCAAACACTATTAACCATAATTTTACCCTACCAATAAGCTTTAAACCTATTACTACTGTTCCATGAGAAGGAGCCCTACCTACAAACATCCTTAACAGTCGTAAAGAATATAAAAAACTAACAGACAAACCTAACAAACCTATTACTATCCAAAACACACTCATAGAACTTACCATTATCAGGCCTACTATCACCTCCTTACTATAAAACCCACTAAAATAAGGTAAACCAGATAAACTAAGAACTCTGATAAATATCATCCTTCTATTATAACTTATAAACTTACACACCCTAGATATCCCACCAAACCTCTGCTCATGTGCCATATTCACGAGAACTACCCCTACCCTTACAAATAACAAAGACTTATAAATCGCATGAAGTATTATATGCACATACGCCCAATATCATATTCCCATCGCAATCATCCTCATCATGATTCCCAAGTGCATCAGTGTAGATAAAGCCACCACCTTCTTAACATCCTCCTCTCTAATTAAAAAAACCCCAGAATAAATAATAGTAATCACCGAAGCCAAATATAAAACATACATCCTATTCTCATCCAAAACCCCCTGTCAACGAATCATTAAATAGACCCCTGCAGTTACCAAAGTAGAAGAATGAACCAACGCAGAAACCGGAGTTGGGGCTGCCATAGCGAGTGGAAGCCAAGCAGAATAAGGAAACTGAGCTCTCTTAGTTATCACTGCTAACACCATTAATATAGAAATCCAACATAACCTCAACTTCTCAATATGACCCCCTACTAACCACTCTTGATCTAAAAGCAATACCCACAAAAACATAACAATCAATAAACAATCTCCCACTCGATTTATAAACATTGTAATTATTGACCCCCCCACTCTCACATAATTCCCATAATACATAATCAATAAAAAAGATACAACCCCTAAGATATCCCAACCCACATATCTAACAATAAATCTACCAGACAAAACCAGCACTAACATACCACCCACAAAAAAAGCCACTAACATTACAAAATAATTTATCATCACCTCATCACCCATATAATATACACCAAATAATATTACTCTAGCAGACACCAACACAACCACTAAAGAAAACAAAACTCTAACATCATCCACTAACATTCCCATCTTAATAGACCTTCACGAATAATCCATGAACATCATATAAACCAGCACCTTCCCCCTACTCATAATATAATAAAGAACAATACACAATATAAGCCTTAAGACCAATAAAAACCAAAATACCAAATAAATTATCACTCTAAAGCACTACCTTTGTAACCACAATACAACATGAAACCCACTAACTTTAGACATCAACATTAACACATACCCTAATACCACTACAGACCACAAAAACATAATTAAATAACCCATCATCACTAATATTTCACCCCAAACTCTCTCTCTACCTCCTACCAATAAATAAACATACACTAAAATATTATAAACACAACCAATAAACAAATACAACACTAATACAACTCCCACCAACCCTCCTACCGTCACAAGAATAGGGACCAAGTAGATTTCTGCTAAAAAGTTCCCTGTCAAAGGAAATCCTATGTTCATAATCAACCTAACAAAAAATACTATAGACAACAATCTGCCTATCTTAACTAACCTTTTAACCACTATCAACCTACGACTCTCCACCACCATATAAACATACCCTACAAGATGAAACAACATCATTGAAGTAAACCCATGAAACAATAACATTCTAACTACCCCAATAAATGCAGCCATCTTTATTATAACTAAAACCGACACTATCAGACCCATATGAACAACCGACGAATAAGCTACAATCTCCTTTAAATCAGATAAATAAATACATATAACAGCCCTAATGATTACCCCAATTAACCTAACCCTCATTACCACCTCTCTCAACTGTACCCTCAAGCCCCACATACAATAAAAACGAAAAAAACCATAACCTCCTATTTTCAACAAAATACCTGCTAAAATCATAGACACCCCAGTAGAAGCCTCTACATGAACCTTAGGAAGTCAATAATGAACTAAATATACAGGAATTTTCACAAACATGGCAAAGAATACAACAATCATTATCACCACCCTAACATTAGAGATAGATCAAAACACTGACACTCCATTCAAAGAAATAACATATATTAACACAAAAAATATTGGTATCGAAAACCCTAGCATATAAACAACCAAATAAATTAAACTAACTAATCGCTCAGGATTCCTCCCTCACAATGCTACCATTACCACTAACAAAAGTACAGTAATCTCGTACATTAAATAAAAAATTAAATACCTAGCAGAGATAAACAAGACCAATAAAGCAACAACCATCACCGCCCCACACCCCCACATAAACTTCCTCCCATTCCTCATAAAAGCCCATATTATCCCTAATGAAACAATATAAACTCTTAATTCCACTATTATCACACTTAAAGAGTCCATAGCCTCTATACCAAAAATAAAGCTAAACCTCCCAACCACCCCTATTAACTTATGTACCACCACCACTATCATTATTATTAACACTAGCAATCAACCGTCCACAAAACCTCTCACTACAATAAACCTCACAAACGCCATCTATAATACATTAACCACCCCTACCCTATCCTTTGTATACCTCCGAACCATATTCACATATAAACTCAAACCCACAACTAAAGATACCACACCTACAAACAAAATTACCAAATAAATAAACCCTGAAACTACTCCAACTAGCCCTCTAACACCCAACCTGCCTAAAATCACAACAAACATAATCTCCATGAAAATCACCCACCTTAACAATGAAATTCTATTCAAAACCCACAATCACCAAACAACTACAACCACCCACCATATCACCATAACAAGCATAAGCATTATATGACTTCAAATCAAACCCAAATCTGGCTTTGTTACAGCCGACTAATACCTAGACTTTACAAAAGTCCAATTCTCAATAAACTAACTCGACTCTTTAGGAATTTACCTTATTCACGAAAAGAATATATGCTATACAACACCTAAAGACACGTTCAATCCCATTAATTCAAAAAATTAACACTCTACTGAGCTTTCCGTATTTTGAATACCATAAAGACCTGTTTACCGTAAATAAACCATCATGATTGACTATATTCAAAAGAAAGAAAAAATTTTTAAATACAGCCAATTCCATATCTCCCATCTGTCACCCCCATGTCCGGCGCCCTATACTAGCCATGTAAATAGACCAATCAAATCTCTTAAGCTATCTTTTTTTCCTTTTTTGCGACGACTATTTTCCTTTAAAAAATTGGGTAACTTAAATTTTTCAGTGGTACCGCCACATATGGATTGTAAAAAACTTCTCATTCATTTGTGGTACGATTCCGAAAATTCAAAAGAAAACCCCACAAAAAACATCTGGTCCTCCGAAGATTAACAGCTCCAAACCCCAAAAACCCAGTCCATTTCACCCGGCTATAGTTTCCAAGAAACATACCGCACTCCTTACAGCGTCTCCATCTCCCCCCTTTTTTATCACACGCGCGAAAAACCACTCGTTAGCTCCGCGCATCAAAAAAAAATTCCATTGTAATCCTGTAAGTTGTACAACTCCACTAAAAACCACCACAAGGTATCTTAAATCTTGAAAATTTACAGTATATTCACCTAGGTTTTTACTCAGATCAGGATAGTCCACCAATAAACAACTCATACAATAAACCAATAAAGTAGATAACAACTACTACTACCGCCATCCCGTACACCATACCTAAACTTATAAACTTTACATATGGTATAAAAAATAGTATAACCACTTCTACATCTATCAATAAAAACACCACTAACATATGATAAAACCGCACAGACATCTTCACCCCCTCTTGAAACATAGAGGTAAATCCACACTCAAAAGCTCTGGTAAAATTATCCACTATCAACCTACGACTCATGATAATCAAAGAAATCAACCATATACCAATTCTAATAAAACCAATAATCATTGCAATAACCCTAAATAAACTCACTATGGTATAAAACTAATAATGACCTATAGATATAAGATTGTAGTACAGCAACCACTACCTCTAATAATATAACCAAAAACAACATAAAACCTAAAAAAGCCCTTATCAACAACGACCTAAAACAAAACAATGACACTATACTAAGCATCACATGTCCAGCTGTAATATTGGTACTCAAACGTACACATAAAGTCAAAGGACGAATCAAATGCCTAATAAGCTCTAATAATGATAACACCGCCCCTATACTCAACCCAACCCCAACGGGGACAAAATGAGATAAGAACTTCTTAGAATATTTCATATCATCTACTACTACTATCAACCACACTAAAAAAGACATTACCATCACATAAGGGTAGTACATAGTAAAAACCTCGATTCCTAGCCCATAAACATTCATAAATAACAGCATACTCAACACATAACATACCATTGCTCCTATTATCCACTTCATTCCTTGTTTGACCAATATGCCCAACAAGGCCTTAACCATACACATCAAATTCGCTCATACATCTCACATAACTTCCCTAGAAACAACAAACATCACAATAAGTCCTCACAACACTCACATTACCTATATATTACCCTCATAAAAACAACTAAAAATACAATTACCATCATAAACACCACATTCAAGCATAACCTTAGATCTGACAAACCTATATTCTTTAAACTAGCTTAAAATAGACGCAACATCCCACCTACATTACCCAACAAATGGTACAACAGTACAAGCATATAAACTATTATTACCACCATAAATATATACACACCCAATCTAAACCCTACCTCTAACGACCCCCACGTGTTTACACAGTCAGCTCCCAAATAGTCTCCCAAACATATCACCCTAACCATAAGCCCTAATAACATCGCCCACCTCCCATACCCAATCTTTCGGGTAAATAATCTTACAGCTCCCACATATACTAATATAGCCCCAACCCCTCTCACATACACAATCCCTAATAACAACACCACTCAATAACCAACAGATAAGCCTTTTAACAATATAACAACCACAACACCTAATAACATATACACCCTATAAATAGGCACAAGCCCCATTAGCTTCACTATCCCCATTGATGCTACTAATAACACCTCCATCACAATTAGATGATAACCATATTCAAATCCTAAATTTGACTCACTACTCTGACAATCTAATATGTTAATTTATTAACACTCAAGCATCCTCTCGTACCACTCGAGCTTATTCCAAGATAAGATCCGATCTGGCTCACACCGATCTAAACTCAGATCACGTAACTCAATCAGGTCGAACAGACCTCTACTTAAAATCCCCTTAAGATGAGATGATCCAACATCGAGGTAACAATCTTAAAAATATATAAGAACTAACTTTCTAAATTGTCCTGTTACCCCTGGAGTAATTTCCTTCAATCTATTAAAACCATTATTTCAACTATTACCCCAATAAAATAAATCCTTATAAAACTTCCAGGGTCTTTCCGTCTTTAGTCTAACCTGAATATTTTCATTCAAACTACAACTTCAACACACTATATTGTTACTTTACTTTATCGTTCACCCCTTCATACTAGACCTTAATTAAAAGACTAATGATTACGCTACCTTAGCACAGTCAACATACTGCGGCTATTTAAAAATCATTGAGCAGGGCCTACCTAATACAAATTAAGAAATGTTTTTAATAAACATTCGTAAAGACTATGAATTTAACAAAATAGCCTAATATCACTAACTTCTAACACACTTCTACTAATATTTAGATTGTTAAAAATTTACTCATTACAAACCTTACGTTCCAAACTACCTTGCCTATTATCATAAAATCCAACATAGTAATAACACCACTACACTACTAATCTTTACATTAAAAATAAAATATAATATTGGAATCTAACAGCTTAACTGTAATAATCTAAACTAATATACCCTAATCGATAGCATTTTACTACTTAGTAAAATTATAAAGACTATTTTCAGCCATCTATACCTACCAAGATCTTAAAGATTCGAGCGCACAAACCTTTTTCCAATTCCTAAACTCCTTATACAAAAGGAAATCTACCTATTCATTATCAAAACACTTAAATTAAAAAAAAAAAAAAAAAGGTAAAATCTTTGTTTATTATGATAGTTAATATAATTATAATATCTACAGTATTACACCTTAATCGGACAATTAACCTATTAATTAAAGATAATCTTTATAATAACATCCAAACTGTTACGTGAAGTCACTAAATTAACTATTTGACCCTGCCTTGTGATTGGAAATCACATGTACATCTATACTAATCAAATAATTTCACAACTTAACAACCTCCTGGTTTGTATGGTAGCTTTTTACCCCAGACATTCTTCTCTCCAAAGAGCTCAGAGGAGAATAGCTAAACACCACAAACCTTTTCCTATAGACCCTGTCCCAAATAATAACAATCAAAAGCAACAACGATCTTAACCCCAAAAACGACCCTATAGTAGAAATCATATTCCATCACTCATAAACATCTGGATAATCACTATAACGACGAGGTATTCCCCTAAGCCCTAAAATAAACTGAGGGAAAAAAGTTATATTAACTGAAATAAACATTAACCAAAAATGCACTTTCAACAACAATTCATTTATTTTTAGCCCTACCAACACTGGATACCAGTATAAAAATCCTCCAATAATTGAAAACATCACCCCTATTCTAAGAACGTAATGAAAGTGTGCCACTACATAATATCTGTCATGGAGCATAACATCTAATCTAGAATTCGACACAATAACCCCGGTCAGACCCCCAATAACAAACATAAAAATAAACCCATACACCCACAATAATACCCCATCTAACTTATTTTCAGAACCATATAGCGTGGCTACTCACCTAAACACTTTAATCCCTGTAGGAACAGCAATTGTCATAGAAGCTGCTGTAAAATAAGCTCGAGTATCTACGTCTAAGCCAACAGTAAATATATGGTGAGCCCAAACCAGCATCCCTAAAACACCAATTCTAACCATTGCATACACCATGCCCAAATACCCAAATACCTCAAACTTTCCCCTAGAATCCATAACCATATGAGAAATAATCCCAAACCCAGGCATGATTAAAATATACACCTCCGGATGGCCGAAAAACCAAAATAAATGCTGGTACATCACCGCCCTTCCCCCTCCGGCTGGATCAAAAAAAGTAGTTATTATATTACGGTCCAATAAGAGTATAGTTAATGCTGCTGCCAACACCGGAACTGTTAAAATAATTAAACCTGAAGTAACCATCATAGACCACGTAAATAAAGTTAATTTTTCAAAACCGATATTATTTGCTTTACAACATCCTCAAACAGTGGAGATCATATTAACAGAAGCTAAAATAGAAGAAAGCCCAGCTACATGTAAAGATAAAACTATAAAATCAACTGAAACTCCCCCACTGAACTCCCCCCTACTCAGTGGAGGATAGATAGTTCACCCGGTCCCAGCTCCGCCAACAAACATAGACACCATCAAAAACATCAACGAAGTAGGAAGTAACCAAAATCTAAAATTATTAAGACGAGGAAAAGCTATATCCCCAATCCCCATTATCACTGGAATAAGTCAGTTACCAAATCCCCCCATTATAATAGGTATTACTAAAAAGAAAATCATTAAAACAGCATGAGACCTAACCAAAGAGTTATATAAATGGTCATCTATTAAATAACTGCCGACCCTTCCCAATTCCAACCGCATTACTACCCTAATTACTATACCCATCAAACCCCTCCAAACTGATAAAATAAAATACATAATCCCAATATCTTTGTGATTTGTAGAATAAACCCATCGAAGCAC